TGGAGAGGAAGATGCAACTTGGGTTGACGTATAGTGCGACTTGTCAGATATATTGGGTCATATGGGATTTCCCCGTTCTCTCCCCCGATCGAGATATCCTCTCTTTCGCCCAAGAAAGATTAATTAAATTATCTAAAATTTGGAGCGTGAAATGCAATTCGAATCATTTTTGAGGGGGTTTAGATTACTATATACCCATTAGAAAAATTTATGGTTAGCTTGGTTGGACTAATAAAATGAAGTATCCAGGCTCCGTTTAGAAAAAACCCAATTGGAAATAGATATAGATCTATTATTACTACTTGTATCATAAGCGATTGCTATTTGTAATCTCAAACTCTTAATCAATCGAGTAATATGCACGAATACATCAACTATTTAGCGGAAGCATGAACTGAAATGAAAAAGAGAAGTCATAACAAAAAGAAAAAGAAGCGGTAATGGAAGAATTTGTCATATATGTACAAATCGAAATCGGGCGAATCTTTACCCGGAGTAGAGCATAAACCTAAAAAGATTAAAGGGACCCGTTCAGGAACAAGAAAACGACATCGTGATTTGGATTGGATCTCGATGAAACAATATATCAATGATAAGTTAATTTGATAAGTTTAGTGAATTCTTTTTTTTACTATAAGGAAGGGAGTAAAAACTCGTCTTTTTTTTGAAAAATTAAAGAAAAGCCCCCTCGTTAGAAGTCAGAAAGAGGATTGGAATCTATACATTGATTCTTTATTTTCGCATTTTTTTGTTGAACCGTATGCGCTAAAAGACGCTTGTACGGTTTCTAAGGGATAAAATTTTACCCTAATCAACCGACTTTATCGAGAAAGATTACTTTTTTTAGGCCAAGCGGTTGATAGCGATATCTCGAATCAACTTATTGGTCTTATGGTATATCTCAGTATCGAGGATGATACCAAAGATCTGTATTTGTTTATAAACTCTCCTGGCGGATGGGTAGTCCCTGGAGTATCTCTTTATGATACTATGCAATTTGTGCGACCAGATGTACATACAATATGCATGGGATTAGCCGCTTCAATGGGATCTTTTCTCTTGGCCGGAGGAGAAATTACCAAACGTCTAGCATTCCCTCACGCTTGGCGCCAATGTAGTTTTTATTTTAATTTGAGAGAAAAAAGAAGACTATGCCTTCGCCATATGAATATTAAGTAATAATAGCATGGCACTTTGAATTCGATATAAAAAGGTTTTTTTTCCAAAACATTAGATTATGTATCGAGCGAGTAGTATGAGATAAGGGGTATTTCCGGTTTTTCTGTTGGGGATTCCAGTTCAGCGTCACAAACTTTTTTATTTTCGCACTCTTTCATAACATAATATAGTGTTAATTAGTGTTAATATCCCCCCCGCGTGAAAAATAAAAAAAAACACGATTTTTCCTTATTTGATCAGATCAAAAAGAAATTTTGAAGAAACTTTGGGATTGCTGAATAACAGACAAACCAAATAATAAATATATAAAGCAACGGAACCATCATAGTATTTTTGAACTCCTCCGAAAGTAAGGGCGGTAATTTGATCATTTAACGATCTGGGTCTGATAGATCCCATTTTATCTTTTTTGATAAAAGGCAAATGTTAATTTTTTATTATAAAGCCGTATGCAATGTACAAAAATGCCCGTACGGTTGTTCAATTCGATCTTTTTTCTTGTTATTCTTTATCTTTCTTTCTTTTCTCTTCATCATGTGAAATAGAGGAACCTTTTGTAATGTTTAATGTTATACCATCAGGGTAATGATCCATCAACCTGCCAGTTCTTTTTATGAGACACAAACGGGAGAATTTATCCTGGAAGCGGAAGAACTGCTGAAACTGCGTGAAACCATCACAAGGGTTTATGTACAAAAAACGGGCAAACCTTTTTGGATTGTCTCAGAAGACATGGAAAGAGATGTTTTTATGTCAGCAACCGAAGCCCAAGCTTATGGAATTGTTGATCTTGTAGCGGTTGCGTGAAAATAGCCCGAATGCCCCGTAAATCCGGGATTTTGGATTTTCTATTTTTGCCGAAGTTAATAGAAAATAAAGAAAATATAAGTTAAAGTAATTCATAATCATCCGGTTAGGATCCATCTAAACCAGCCCATTATTTATATATATGATTTAACATGCCAACCATTAAACAACTTATTAGAAATACAAGACAGCCAATCAGAAATGTCACAAAATCACCCGCGCTTCGGGGATGCCCCCAGCGTCGAGGAACATGTACTAGGGTGTATGTGCGACTCGTTCAGATCGTGAGCTGGAACAAAAAAAAGAACACTTTTTCCAGTATCAATGATCCGTACCGGCGAATAGGATAGAATAGAAAAAGAACTACACTCAATTTAGTATCTAAAAAAAAAATAAAGAAAAGCTATCCACCCGTTTCGTTTGTGTATGAAATTTATGGTTTCCATTGGTGCAAATCCAAGTACTTCAATTAAAAATGAGAAGCAATTTTCCATTGGTAGCAAATGGTTATCCATTAAGCGGAGGAAATCTTACTTAAAAAAACCGAAAGATTGGGCCCATCTTGCAAGAACGGACTAACAGGGTTAGCTGACCAGCCAACTCTCATAATTAAATACCGTTACTGTATAGGTAGATCTCATAGTGAACGACCTATTACTGGATAATTTATGGGTAGAGCCAAAGAATGTGAACTATACAAGTTACCAATAACATTGATTAATGAAGTAAAGGCTCCGGTGTATAGAGAAGACCTCACCGTTTAAGAAGTAACCATAGAAACGATGTAAGCCGCTATTTATTTATCTTTATCCATTTAAATTTTCTTTTTTAGTTACTCTATTTTTCTTTTGATACTTAGTAGAATAAAATTTATTATTTTGACGTGAAATGTCTAGAAAAAGAAAAATAGTGGTCGGGAAGGTTATAGTAGCCAAAGCCGTTGGAATTTTTAGTTTATACATTGGAAAAATAAGCTTTGTTATTAATAGACTAGGAAAGGAAAAAGAATAACTGAAAGAAAGGAAACCTATTAGTTATTCGTCAAAGTTTCATTTATTCAATGACCAGAATTAGACGGGGATATATAGCTCGGAGACGTAGAACAAAAATTCGTTTATTTGCATCAAGCTTTCGAGGGGCCCATTCAAGGCTTACTCGAACAATTATTCAACAGAAAATAAGAGCTTTGCTTTCGTCTCATCGGGATAGGAATCGGCAAAAGAGAAATTTTCGTCGTTTGTGGATCGCTCGAATAAATGCAGTAATTCGTAAAGGCGGGGTATTCTATAGTTATAGTAAATTAATACACGATATGTATAAGAAACAGTTGCTTCTTAATCGTAAAATACTTGCACAAATAGCTATATCAAATAAAAATTGTCTTTATATGATTTCCAATGAGATCATAAAAGAAGAAGTGGATTGGAAAGAATCCATGGGAATAATTTAAACGGAGTTCCCCGGAGAATAAACTCCGGGACGGTAGAGTAAAAATGAATATGATAAAATACGCTAAACTAAAATGAATGAACACAAAAAAAAGGATTGATTCTTCCCCAATTCCTTTTTTTCTTACGACACGATAATCAAATCTTGATTTTCTTATTTTTGGAATTAAAGCATCAACCCCTGGTTGAGTTCGGATTGAAATTTTGATTCAAGTGAAGAAAGAGTAAGCCTATTTTTTTCTGGCTCTAAAACCGGCAGTTCTAGCGGTCGACTCCGTTCTTTCAAATTGTTTATCATTATTAAGAAAAGGTAACAAAGATAAAATACGAGCTTGTTTTATAGCAATAGTAATTAATCGTTGTTGTTTCAAGGTCAATCTATTCACCCGTCTAGATAATATTTTTCCTTGTTCACTAATAAATCGACTAATTAAACTCATGTTTCTATAATCAATTCGATCCCCCGATTGGATCGGGGGCAAACGCCTACGAAAAGATCGCTTGGATTTAAGAAAAGGTCGCTTGGATTTATCCATAGTTTGCTTAGTTTATTCCTTATCCCGAAAACCCTATTTCAGTCGGATCTAAAATGAATTAGAATAAATAAATAGGATTTGGTTTATTTAAATTTAAATATGTTATTATTATATATAAATATATAATGTAATTTTTTCCCCTTCCAAGGAAGGGTTCCATACAGGCGTTCGATTTGATCTATTTCTTTATCTCTCCATGAATCGTATGTTTGTAACAATACGCACAGAATTTTCTCAACTCCAATCGATTAGGCGTATTGTGCCGGTTCTTTTGAGTAATATATCTGGAAATACCCGTTGATACCTTATTAACACCGTTTCGAACACAACTGGTACATTCCAAAATAACAGTTATTCGGACATCCTTCCCCTTAGCCATGAACCCCCCTTTTTATTTTTGATTTACTCAACTCTTCTATTTTCGACCCGAAACGAAGAAGAAGAAAGGAAGGTAAAAATAGAAGTTACTAACTTGAAATCCAATTCTGAAAGATTTTGCTGCAATTAAAAATGAAATTAATATCAATTTCTTTTCTCTTTCCTCCCTTATTCTAAAAAAGAAAAGGGAAAAAAGAGAAAAAGGGGGCGAAGGGTGAGTCACAGATATTTAATTGTATCCCTAATCTTTGTTATTTGTTACTGTGTCAATAACTAGAATTAGAATCAAAAAAAGGGGAATGTCAACGCATCTGGGAAAAAACGATTAATCTCTATCAATAGACCTGCTAAAGACCCGAACCATAGAGTACTTAATACCGGCGCTACGGAGAGATATGTTTTTAGATCTCGCATTGAAAAACCTCCTTCTTTGTAGTGTAATATATATTATATTGTAATATGTAATGGTAATACATATATGATCAGATGCATAGGCAGTTAGGGACCGCTTATAGTTGTACACACAATGCCTAATTCAAATTGAAATCTACAACGATCCAGTGAATAAAATTTTCTTAAAACAACATAAAAAAGGTCTCCGAGCATTCCCGAAAAAACTCATTTTTTTTTTACGACGCGTTGCGTTCCATAT